AATGTGGAATAGGCGGAACTGAATTAGTCAATTCAAGTCAGCGTTGTCAATTTATCCAGAACTTCTCTCTTTTCCTCGGTGAAACAAGAATCCGTTTTGCTCAAATCAAAGCACTTAGTTTAGCCTTTGTTTCCTCTGTGCCCTGTCTTCTTTAAAGATTCATCCAATGGAATCCCGACTCCCTTTCTTTTTGATTTCCATTCTATTTATAATTAGAACCTAATTAAGATAGGATGACTAATGTATGCAGCCTAATGAGGAGTAATACTATAAAAATAAAGAACTCTATTTCAGAACTATGAGACAGAATATTCTGTTTTCTTATTTACTCTTTCTTTATTTTTGGATTTTATTTCAATTTTTCTATTTTATAGAAAGTAGATCGATTTAGATAATGTATATATAAGCAAAGTAATATACTTCAAACAAAGTAGGAATTCGCAAGATGGAGAAAATCATTGCAGTTATTATAGGGAAGTCTAGGGACTTAGAGCATATCCTATTTGAAGGAGGATGGAATTCAAATCAGGTAAGGGATCCTTCCTTCTATTGATTTGATAGAAATTCGTTTTTCTTTTCCTGTCTCTAAGATTTTCGATGAATGAGCCTGTGGTAATGCTTTTATCTCTATTCTATGGCGCAAGCGACCGTCCAGTCTATAAACAAGTACTAATGAGGAAATGAAAACTATACTAAAGGAAACATAGGATCTCTATCCTAAAATCTAAAAAAAGGACATATTAGGGCTATACGGATTCGAACCGTAGACCTTCTCGGTAAAACAGATCAAACGGATTATTATCGAAATGATTCGAACTGTTTCAAAGACCCAACATGCATTTTTTTGCATTGGGCTCTTTCATCAACTGATGTAAAGATCAGTTAGTCCACCATAGTTTTTCTTTACGGAAAGATAATGAGATGGCTCCCTGTGCTCTGATTGATTATTTGTATTATGATCTATCTAGGAGCAATACCAAAGTGTTTCAAAGGAGGATTACCTTGACTTAGGTCTGCCTCCGGCCTAAATTAAATCAACCTAAGTGAAATGGAGTCTCTATCGTTCCGCTGCAAGAGTTGACTATGAGACTTCATACACCTTAAAGTTCATAGAACGAAAAGAAGTTTTTTGGAGGCCCTTATCCTCATTACGCCTAGCATTTAGTGGGCTGGATATTTACCTTATCAACTAGCAAATCAATAAGGGTTCTATTTGATTAGGCACCTGAATTGGCACCTGAATCGGACTGAACCGACTGTTTGTCAGGCTACTGTTCTCCTATTCTCTCGAATCCATGAAGTAAGACATTGATTTTGCAATAAGATCAATTATGTTCATTGCATAATAAGCTCCCTTGAAAAGCATTGGCGCACGTGTAAGCGAGTTGCTCTACCGAACTGAGCTATAGCCCTTGTCAGAGATATCTTAACATATAGATAATTTCTTGTCAAGATGAATATTCTCTAATGCCAGAGGATATCCCTTTGATCTGTTTACTATATAACATACCAATAACGGAGCAGTATTGCTTATAAAAAGGATTCGATCTATAATCGATCGAAGTAATGGGTCTTCCTTTGTGGTGATAAATTGCCTACTTAACTCAGTGGTTAGAGTATTGCTTTCATACGGCGGGAGTCATTGGTTCAAATCCAATAGTAGGTAGGTAGGTAGAAAAATTACTAGATAGCATTGGACTTACTTCGCTTCGCTATCTAATAACTTTTTCTACCCCTCTTCCCTTTTTCTTTGTATCAACTAAACCATTGGATTGTATTCAATTGGATGGGGGAATCCAATTGATAGCCTCGACTCGTATCCTAGCTCGTCTGAGAGCTAGCTTCGCTTCAACCAACTCTTTCGTACCCTCAGCTCTACTCAAGTTAGCTTCGGCTATTTCAAGTGCCTGTTGAGCTTCTTCCGGATCAATGTCACTACCCAGTTCCGCATCATTTCCTAAAATGATGATCTCATTATTAACTATTCTCGCAAAACCGCTCCACAGAACCGCCGTTAACCATTGGTCGTTGAGGAGGCGTATTCTCAAAGGACCCATATCTACAGCTGTGTTAATGGGGGCGTGGTTTGGTAATACGCCAATTTGGCCACTATTAGTAGATAAAATGATTTCTTTCACTTCACAATCCCAAATAATTCGCTTAGGAGTTAGTACATAAAGATTTAATTTCATTTCTTCAATTTGTTCTCCTCTTCTAAGTTTATAGCTTTCGTGCTAGCTTCATCGATGTTACCCACCAAATAAAAAGCTTGTTCGGGTAGGCCGTCTAATTCTCCGGAAAGGATTAGTTGAAATCCCCTAATTGTTTCTGCAAGACCAACATACTTTCCTGCAGAACCGGTAAAAACTTCTGCCACAAAGAACGGTTGTGATAAGAAACGTTCAATTTTTCGTGCTCTTGCTACAGTTAAACGATCCTCCTCTGATAATTCATCCAACCCAAGAATTGCGATAATGTCCTGAAGTTCTTTGTAACGTTGTAAAGTTTCCTTAACTCTTTGCGCAGTTTCATAATGTTCGTTGCCAACGATCCGAGGCTGTAACATAGTTGAGGTTGAATCTAAAGGATCTACTGCTGGATAAATACCCTTGGAAGCTAATCCTCTGGAAAGTACGGTAGTAGCATCCAAATGTGCAAATGTTGTGGCAGGAGCAGGGTCGGTCAAATCGTCCGCAGGTACATAAACTGCTTGGATCGAAGTTATGGATCCCTTTTTTGTAGAAGCAATTCTTTCTTGCAAAGAACCCATTTCTGTACTAAGAGTAGGTTGATAACCCACTGCGGAGGGCATTCTCCCTAATAAGGCGGATACCTCCGATCCTGCTTGAACAAAACGAAAGATATTATCGATGAATAGAAGCACGTCTTGCTTATTAACATCTCGGAAATATTCTGCCATAGTTAGGGCAGTTAAACCAACTCTCATACGAGCTCCCGGCGGTTCATTCATTTGACCATAGACTAGAGCTACCTTTGATTCCTCCAAATTTTTTTCATTAATTACTCCGGATTCCTTCATTTCCATATAAAGATCATTTCCTTCACGAGTCCGTTCCCCTACTCCGCCAAATACGGATACGCCTCCATGAGCTTTAGCAATGTTGTTGATTAATTCCATGATGAGTACTGTTTTACCTACTCCAGCCCCCCCAAATAGTCCTATTTTTCCTCCACGTCGATAAGGAGCTAAAAGATCGACCACCTTAATACCTGTTTCAAAGATGGATAATTTCGTATCTAGCTCGATAAAGGCAGGCGCAGATCTATGAATAGGGAATGTTGCATTAATATCTACAGGACCCAAATTGTCAATAGGTTCCCCAAGAACGTTGAAAATTCGTCCGAGAGTAGCTCCACCGACTGGAACACTGAGAGGAGCTCCCGTGTCAATCACTTCCAATCCTCTCATCAACCCGTCTGTAGCACTCATAGCTACAGCTCTAACTCGATTATTTCCTAATAATTGTTGTACCTCACAAGTCACATTAATTTGCTTACCGGCAGTGTCTCTACTCTTGACTACCAAAGCGTTATAAATATAAGGTAACTTGCCCGGGGGAAAAGTGATATCCAGCACGGGTCCAATAATTTGATCGATACGCCCTATGCTTTTTTCTTCAATTGTGGAAACCCCGGGACGAGAAGTAGTAGGATTGGTTCTCATAATTATCACATAATTTTCAAAAAAAAAAGGAATTTGTCGAATTTTTTCTTGTTGAATAATGCCAAATCAAATCCAAAAAAATAGCCAAAAATCCAAAAGTCAAAAGGAAATGAATTAGTTAATTCAATAAGAGAGAAAGGGGGACGAGGACTTGATTTCGTTGCCCAAGCGAATCCCATTCAATCGTTTACTCATGGAATGAGTCCGTTGGAAAGTTCAATCAATCTTTTTTTTCATATACATTTCGCCTTTTGTGGAGGATCTGTCCCTACTCTACTTTCCTATCTAGGACTTCGATATACAAAATATATACTACTGTGAAGCATAGATTGCTGTCAACAGAGAATTTTCTTAGTATTTAGGTATTTACATTCAAAATAAGAAAGGGGCCTATTAAGAACTTGTAAAATAAGGATTAGGGATTGATTTGGGTTGCGCTATATCTATCAAAGAGTATACAATAATGATGGATTTGGTGAATCAAATCCATGGTTTAATAACGAACCATGTTAACTTACCATAACAACAACTCAATTCCTATCGAATTCCTATAGTAGAATTCCTATAGGATAGAACATACACAGGGTGTACGCATTATATATGAATGAAACATATTCATTAACTTAAGCATGCCCTCCATTTTCTTTAATGAGTTGATATTAATTGAATACCCTTTTTGTTTTAAAAGATTTTTGCAAAGGTTTCATTTACGCCTAATCCATATCGAGTAGACCCTGTCGTTGTGAGAATTCTTAATTCATGAGTTGTAGGGAGGGACTTATGTCACCACAAACAGAAACTAAAGCAAGTGTTGGATTTAAAGCTGGTGTTAAGGATTATAAATTGACTTATTACACCCCGGAGTATGAAACCAAGGATACTGATATCTTGGCAGCATTCCGAGTAACTCCTCAGCCCGGGGTTCCGCCCGAAGAAGCAGGGGCTGCAGTAGCTGCCGAATCTTCTACTGGTACATGGACAACTGTTTGGACTGATGGACTTACCAGTCTTGATCGTTACAAAGGGCGATGCTATCACATCGAGCCCGTTGTTGGGGAGGAAGATCAATTTATCGCTTATGTAGCTTATCCATTAGACCTATTTGAAGAGGGTTCTGTTACTAACATGTTTACTTCCATTGTGGGTAACGTATTTGGTTTCAAAGCCCTACGCGCTCTACGTCTGGAGGATCTGCGAATTCCCCCTACTTATTCAAAAACTTTCCAAGGTCCGCCTCATGGTATCCAAGTTGAAAGGGATAAGTTGAACAAGTACGGCCGTCCTTTATTGGGATGTACTATTAAACCAAAATTGGGATTATCCGCAAAAAATTACGGTAGAGCGTGTTATGAGTGTCTACGCGGTGGACTTGATTTTACCAAAGATGATGAAAACGTAAACTCACAACCATTTATGCGCTGGAGGGACCGTTTTGTCTTTTGTGCCGAAGCAATTTATAAATCACAGGCCGAAACCGGTGAAATCAAGGGGCATTACTTGAATGCGACTGCAGGTACATGCGAAGAAATGATGAAGAGAGCTATATTTGCGAGGGAATTAGGGGTTCCTATTGTAATGCATGACTACTTAACTGGGGGATTCACCGCAAATACTACTTTGGCTCATTATTGCCGCGACAATGGCCTACTTCTTCACATTCACCGGGCAATGCATGCAGTTATTGATAGACAGAAAAATCATGGTATGCATTTTCGTGTATTAGCTAAAGCATTGCGTATGTCTGGGGGAGATCATGTCCACGCCGGTACAGTAGTAGGTAAGTTAGAAGGGGAACGCGAAATGACTTTAGGTTTTGTTGATTTATTGCGCGATGATTTTATTGAAAAAGATCGTGCTCGCGGTATCTTTTTCACTCAGGACTGGGTATCTATGCCAGGTGTTATACCGGTGGCTTCAGGGGGTATTCATGTTTGGCATATGCCAGCTCTGACCGAAATCTTTGGAGATGATTCCGTATTACAATTTGGTGGAGGAACTTTAGGACATCCTTGGGGAAATGCACCTGGTGCAGTAGCTAATCGGGTGGCTTTAGAAGCTTGTGTACAAGCTCGTAACGAAGGGCGCGATCTTGCTCGTGAAGGTAATGAAATTATCCGAGCAGCTTGCAAATGGAGTCCTGAACTAGCCGCAGCTTGTGAAATATGGAAGGCGATCAAATTTGAGTTCGAGCCGGTAGATACTATAGATAAGTAGATAAAACTAGATATAAAGAAGGTCTAAATAAAAAAGAAGCGAAATAGAAAGAGAAAAAAGCAGTTACGAAATGCAGTAATTCTTCTTTATTCTTCTAATTGATTGCAATTAAACTCGGCTCAATCTTAAAAAAAAGATTGAGCCGAATAAAAATAGATCTTGATACGATCATGAGACTTGACAAATCGAGATTCCTCTATTCTATATATTTAGAATATATAAAGGTATAATACAATAAATAAATACAAATATAGTATTATCATATGATAATGGAATCAAATACGCAGTATTTACAGAAAAAGTCTTTATTTATTGGGAAAGAATCAATGAAAAAAGATTAGGAATCGCAATGCTACTATACGCGTCCGGAGGAGTATTCGGAATAATATTCTTCTATAATCCATTCTTGTGTCTTGCGCGGGGTCTTACTAACAGGACTTCGCTGCACGGGACGGGTTTTCGTCGAAAAGCTAACTCCACCCGGCATTTTCATACCCTTTGGGTGGTATATCGCCTTAAAAAGTCTAAGGGGGTAGTATGAGATCTGTAGTAGGTAAGAGAATTTGCCCTTTGATTTTGATTGAGTATGCTATTTTTCCGCCTTTACCGCGCATTATTGTATGAGCTTCTAGAGGATAGAGGAGCACGTATGCAGGAAGGAAATTACAGCTTAATAAAAAAGTCTAAAAAAGCTTCAACTTTACGGCACTATCAATCAACTAAAAAGCCCTATGTATGAATCCTTACAACCGGTGGGATAGGATAAGAGCGAGTTTCGGTATACTGGGGTTGGGGGATATCCTTATTTCAAAACCTGACGCGCATCTTGCGTTTGTGGGGGTCCGAGAGTGGTTGAAGAAGTATTGCATGTGGAAGTAGGTAGACGAAACTGATTTAGGATTCGAAATGGGCGCATTCGACTAAAAGTCGTACTGAGACCTTTTTTAAAGGGTATTCTGAAAGAGGTATTTCATTTTCACAATCGCTTTCTTTTGAATCCAATTTCAAGTTCGATTAGAAGGATAGAAAGGCCATGAGGACGGGAAAAGAAAAATCAAATCTTTTTAATCTCCTTTTTTGCAATTTTCTTATTATCCATTCCATTCATTTTTTTTTATAGAATACTAAAGTATTCTATAGTATTCTATAAAAAATCTTTATTTTGCAAACTAAAAAATACAATAGTCAATATTCCTTATAATAGATATACTTAATTATATTATAAGAATCCTAAGATATTTTTCGAATAGATAGAAATAGTAAATTTGAATTGAGACACCTATTCTATGACGGATTTTAACTTACCTTCTATTTTCGTGCCTTTAGTAGGCTTAGTATTTCCGGCAATTGCAATGGCTTCTTTATTTCTTTATGTGCAGAAAAATAAGATTGTCTAGAACCGATGGGGCCGAATTTTCTCAATGTATTTCCACGCAGGATCATAATACAGATATTTTTTAGTGTAAGTAATATAATATGGTAGGGTATGTGGCTCTTTCTACACACAAATGAAAAACGGCTATGGATGCGGATATAGGCTACGAGCATAAATGCATGCATATGCGGAGCCGGGTATAGCGAGTTTTATTTTAAGTAGATCAACAGATATTTTTTGAATAGAAAGTCAATGTATCTAACCAATTATTTCACAGGAGTACTAGTTACTGAAGGCGATTTCAGAATCAAAAAAAGTAAAGTCAAAATAATTTAGCTTATTCTCTCAATTTCAATCGACCGCTGCTGGATTTAGTATATCTAATATGAATTGGCGATCAGAACACATATGGATAGAACTTCTAAAAGGTTCTCGAAAAAGAGGTAATTTTTTCTGGGCCTGTATTCTTTTTCTAGGTTCACTAGGATTTTTATCGGTTGGGGCTTCCAGTTATCTTGGTAAGAATATGATATCTGTACTTCCATCTCAACAAATTCTTTTTTTTCCACAGGGGGTCGTGATGTCTTTCTACGGAATCGCGGGCCTATTCATTAGCTCCTACTTGTGGTGCACTATTTTGTGGAATGTAGGCAGTGGTTATGACCGATTCGATAGAAAAGAGGGAATAGTGTGCATTTTTCGTTGGGGATTCCCTGGAATAAAACGTCGCGTCTTCCTTCGATTCCTTATGCGGGATATCCAATCAATTAGAATTCAGGTTAAAGAGGGTCTTTATCCTCGTCGTATCCTTTATATGGAAATCCGGGGCCAGGGGGTCATTCCCTTGACTCGTACTGATGAGAAGTTTTTTACTCCACGAGAAATTGAACAAAAAGCTGCCGAATTGGCCTATTTCTTGCGCGTACCAATTGAAGTATTTTGAATACCGATTTAATTTTTTTGAAATGAATTGAATGAATTGGATTCGTTATTGTAAGGAGATTTTTGAGTATTTATCTAAAGAAAGGAACAAACGAGGATAAGAGAAAATTGCTTCTAATTTGTTTTGTCCAAGTGAGATATATGGCATAATATTCTTCCATTTTCATCCGAAAGGGCTTTTTTTTTTATTCTATTTCTCTATTCCACTCCATCTAGATCTAAGAAAGAACCCAATGCAATGAAATTCCACTAGTATACAAAAAAGAGGAATAGATACAAGGTCTCAAACCTTGTTATAGAATTTTTGCTTCAAATAAAAAGAAATATCATATAGAGTCAGCGAATGAAATAGAGTCAGCGAATGAAGCAGATTCATTAACAACTCAATTTACAGATCAAAAATGAAAAAAAAGAAAGCATTGCCTTCTTTCCTATATCTTGTATTTATCGTACTTTTGCCCTGGGGAGTCTCTTTCTCTTTTAACAAATGTCTGGAACTTTGGATTAAGAATTGGTGGAATACCAGGCAATCTGAAACTCTCTTAACTGATATTCAAGAGAAAAAGGTTCTAGAAAGATTCATAGAATTAGAAGAACTTTTTCTCTTGGACGAAATGATAAAAGAGAAACCGAAGACACATGTACAAAAACCTCCTATAGGAATACACAAGGAAATAATACAATTGGTCAAAATAGATAATGAGGATCATCTCCATATCATTTTGCATTTCTCGACAAATATAATCTGTTTGGCTATTCTAAGTGGTTCTTTTTTTCTGGGTAAAGAGGAACTTGTCATTTTGAATTCTTGGGTTCAGGAATTCTTCTATAACTTAAATGACTCAATAAAAGCTTTTTTGATTCTTTTAGTTACTGATTTTTTTGTTGGATTTCACTCCACCCGCGGTTGGGAACTACTAATTCGTTGGGTCTACAACGATCTTGGATGGGCTCCTAATGAGCTAATTTTCACTATTTTTGTTTGTAGTTTTCCAGTGATTCTAGATACATGTTTTAAATTTTGGATCTTTTTTTCTTTAAACCGTCTATCTCCTTCGCTTGTAGTCATTTATCATTCAATTAGTGAAGCATAAACTCATTCGATTTCCTGATATTAATCAAATTAGCATCTTTCTTCCTTTAGAAAGAAAGCCCTTTTCCATTTTAGCAAAATTCTTTCTATTTCTACCTGCTCAAGGTATTCATCATTCCAGTACAACTGTTGCAGTAGAATGACAACAGACTCGTGTATAGGGAACTAGATTAGCTTAGCTACCTATCTAATTTATTGTAGAAATTCTGGGATCTGCGATTGGATATGGAAAATAGAAATACTTTTTCTTGGGTAAAGGAACAGATGATTCGATCGATTTCTGTATCGATCATGATATACGTAATAACTCGGACATCTATTTCAAATGCATATCCCATTTTTGCGCAGCAGGGTTATGAAAACCCACGAGAAGCAACCGGACGAATTGTATGTGCCAATTGCCATTTAGCTAATAAGCCCGTGGATATTGAAGTTCCCCAAACTGTGCTTCCCGATACTGTATTTGAAGCAGTTCTTCGAATTCCTTATGATATGCAACTGAAACAAGTTCTTGGTAATGGGAAAAAGGGAGGGTTAAATGTGGGTGCTGTTCTTATTTTGCCCGAGGGATTCGAATTAGCGCCGCCCGACCGTATTTCTCCTGAGTTGAAAGAAAAGATAGGAAATCTTTCTTTTCAGAGTTATCGTCCCGATAAAAAAAATATTCTTGTGATAGGCCCTGTTCCCGGTA